AAATCTAGCTCTCCGACGAGCTAGGACAAGAGTCGAGGCTGTCAATGCGATTTCATAACCGGTTGGGGCGTTCGAATAATTCAAATAAAAAAAGTTCTGTTTCGAAACCCTATTTTGATTGAATTCTGTCGAGCGAATCCAATCAAGCAGAATCCAATTTCGATCCAACGCAATTCAAAAATAAAAAAAAATAGAAAGAAATGGGGCAAAAAACCTTATTAGATACCATTCGGTATCTAATAAGTTCTACCTACTATTGGATTTGAACCAATGACTCCCGCCGTATGAAAGCGATACTCTAACCGCTGAGTTAAGTAGGTCATTTCTCATCCCAAAGACAACCAAATGGGACCCATCCCGTCGATGGATTATAAATATCATATTACTTCTAAGCAATACTAATCTAAGCAAGACCACTCAAAACTTCAGGATGTTGGATTATAGAATATTCATCTTGACAAGAAATTATATACATGATAAAATATGCATTACAAGCATTAAGTAAGGGCTATAGCTCAGTTGGTAGAGCACCTCGTTTACACGCGCGCCAATGGTTTTCAGGGGAGTCCGTCATACAATCCAAAAATTGGATCTTATTGAGAAATCGATGTCTTACTCCATAACTTTGAGGGAACAATAGCCTGACAAAAGGTTTGGTCTGATTTGGATGCCCCTTTTAGGTACCAAACAGACCCCATCATTGATTTGAGATATTGATAAGGTGAATACCAGTACATTCAATGCTAGGCATAATGAGTACAAGGCCCTCAAAAACTCTCTTTTCGTCCTATGAACTTTAAGGTGTATGAAGTTTCATATTTTATTTTTTAAGCCGAACGATAGAGACTTCATTTAACTAAAAATGATCTAGGCCAGAGGCAGACCTACGTCAAGATAATCCCACCCTTGAAACACTTTGGTAGTGCTCCTGGATCAGAATCCCAAATAATGACTCAGGGCACGTGGAGCCATCTCCTTATCTTATTTTTCTGTTAAGAAAAAATATGGCGGATTGGCTGATATTTCTATCAGTTAATGAAAGAGCCCAATGCAAAAAAAATGCATGTTGGGTCTTTGAAACAGTTCAGATCATTTTGATAATAATAAGTTTGATCTGTTTTACCGAGAAGGTCTACGGTTCGAGTCCGTATAGCCCTATAAAATAAAATGAAAATTGGAAATACAAAATTGTATAATTTGCATTTCTTCATTCTTGTTTGTTGCTTGTAACTGACCGGTGGGTTCATCCAAACCAAATGATTCCGTGAAAATCACTCACGGGAATCATTTGAATTTAAAGAAGAATAGAACTGAAAGAAAAACGCATTTGAAGGGATCGAATCAATACTTATCCAGTCGTGGATAAACAAATAAACCTTTCGTGATTAATCTTCGAAGGGAAATTCTATATCAAATTTCCTACCCCCAATCAAGGGGTAAAGTTTAAGTTATTGATACTCCTTGTCTAATGAATTTAAGAAGTAAAAATCATGACACGAGCCCGGTGAAAAACTCCAAGAGTAATTCACATAGATCTAGGGAATAACCTGATGGATTTGTGTACAAACCAAAGTTTGTTGAAAAACAAATCTCTTTGGTAAGTTTCATTGTCAACAATTTTAAAGAAGCCTTTTCTTCATATACCTTACCTACACCTAGCGAAGCACAACAAAAAGGCAATGGTCTTCTTTTTCTGTATTCAATCAAGAGAAAAATCCAACCAGATTCTAATAAACGGAATATACCAACACTAAGATTAAGATATTCGAAATCCTGAGATTGAAATACCGACCCATTATCTTCTATTTGATGTTCTATTCTAAATCACTAAGAAAAAAAACGACAAAAAAAATAGAAATCTATAATTTTTATAAAAAAAATTTCAAATAATACGAAGTTAGAAATTCTTAAACAAAAAATCAAATAGAATTCTTCTTTTTTTATTTGGAAGTCGCTTTCTTTAGCAAGAATCCTAGGTGAAAACAAGAGAATTTGTCTAAGCGTAATAGTTAGAGTTATACTAACTAAATCAATTAAAGAAAATAAAAAAATTAAGTAGACGGGAAGTAGACTGGAAATAGGATCCGAGTCAAGTCAGTCGATTAATCTTGAAAGTATATATGCCCCGCAATAAACAAAGGAAACTAGATGGTTTGGTTAAAATTCAAAATGAATTCTTGTTTTGACTAAACGGTTATGGGTGACTTGACAACTTCAATTCGAATCGACTAATCCGGTATATTTTCCAAGTTCATAGGAGTGCGTCTATGTTTTTGCTTTACGAATATGATCTTTTTTGGGCATTTCTAATAATATCAAGTCTTATTCCTATTTTGGCATTTTTCATTTCCGGAATTTTAGCCCCTATTAGGAAAGGGCCGGAGAAACTCTCTAGTTATGAATCGGGTATAGAACCGATGGGCGACGCTTGGTTACAATTTAGAATCCGTTATTATATGTTTGCTCTAGTTTTTGTTGTTTTTGATGTTGAAACGGTCTT